GTGTTCAATTATCAGAAAGAGAATTTCCAAAAAATTGGTTAATAGACGGCATTCAGATAAAAATACTATTTCCTTTCTGTCTGAAACCTTGGCACAGATCTAAGCTAAGCTCTTCTCATATAGATCGAATGAAAAAGAAAGGACAAAAAGATGATTTTTGTTTTTTAACAGTTTGGGGAATGGAAACCGAACTTCCTTTCGGTTCTCCCCGAAAACGGCCTTCCTTTTTTGAACCTATTTTTAAGAAACTCGAAAAAAAAATTGTAAAGTTGAAAAAAAAAAAATTTCTAGCTCTAAAGGTTTTAAAAGAAAGAACAAAAATCTTTCTAACTATCTCAAAAAAAACAAACAAATGGCTTATCAAAGGCATTCTATTTTTAAAAAGAATAATAAAAGAACTCTCAAAAGTAAATACAATTCTTTTTTTTAGATTGAAAGAAGTAGATAAATCAAGCGAAACTAAAAAAGAAAAAGATTCTATAACTCGTAACCAAAAAATTCACGAATCCGTGAATCAAATTCGATCTACAAATTGGACAAACTTTTTACTGACAGAAAAAAAAATGAAGGATCTGGATGATAGAACAAGTACAATCAGAAATCAAATAGAAAGAATTACAAAAGAGAAAAAAAAAGTGACTCCGGGAATAAATGTTAGTCCTAATCAAAGTAGTTATAATGCTAAAAGATTCGAATCACCAAAAAATATTTGGCAAATATTAAAAAGAAGAAATGCTCGATTAATCCGCAAATTAAATTATTTAATAAAATTTATTATTGAAAAGATATACATAAATATCCTTCTATCTATCATTAATATTCCCAGAATTTATATACAACTTTTTCTTGAATCAACAAAAAATATTATTGATAAATCCATTTCCAATACTAAAACAAATCACGAAAGAATTAATAAAACCAATCAAAAAAAAATTCACTTTATTTCAACTAGAAAAAAGTCCTTTTATAATATTATAAATAAGAATTCACAGAATTTTGGTGAATTATCCTCTTTGTCACAAGCATATGTATTTTACAAATTATCACAACCCAAAGTTCTTAACTTGTCTAAGTTAAGATCTATTCTTCAATATCACGGAACGTCTTTTTTTCTTAAGACTTCAATAAAAAAAGATTTTGGAAGACAAGGAATAATTCATTCTGAATTCAAAGATAAGAAACTTCGAAACTCGAAAAAAAATCAATGGAAAAACTGGTTAAGAGGTCATTATCAATACCATTTATCTCAGATTAGATGGTCTAGATTACTAGCGCAAAAGTGGCGAAATAGAATCAATCAATGTCGTACAATTCAAAATAAAAATTTAAACAAAAAAGATTCATATGAAAAAGAACAATTAATTCATTATAAAAAACAAAATGATTACGAAGTATATTTATTACCAAATCAGAAAGAAAATTTTCAAAAATACTATAGATATAATCTTTTATCTTATAGATCTATTAATTATGAAAAGAAGGAGGACCCATCTTTTTATAGATCACCATTCCAAGTAAATAAAACTCAAGAGAATTCTTATAATTACAATACACAGAAAAGAAAAGTATTTGATAGACTAGGGGATATCCCTATCAAAAATTTTCTAGGAAAAAGTGATATTATATATATGGAAAAAAATCCGGATCGAAAATATTTTGATTGTAAAATCATCAATTTTTGTCTTAGAAAGAAAATAGATATTGAGGCCTGGGTCAAGATCGATACCAACAGGAATCAAAATACTAAGACCGAGACTACTAATTATAAAATAATTGATAAAATTGATAAAAAAGATCTTTTTTATCTTACGGTTCATCAAGATGAAGAAACCAATTCATCCAATCAAAAAAAAAAATTGGATTGGATGGGAATGAATGAAGAAATACTAAGTCATCCTATATCGAATCTGGAACTTTGGTTCTTCCCAGAATTTGTACTACTTTATAATGCATATAAAATGAAACCGTGGTTTATACCAAGCAAATTACTTTTTTTTAATTTTCATATAAATGAAAATGTTAGTGAAAATAAAAACATCAATAGAAAGCAAAAAGGGGTTATACCATCGAATGAAAAAAAATCTTTTGAATTAAAGATAAAGAATAAAAAAGAAAAAGAATCTGCAAGCCAAAGAGAACTTAGATCAAATGCACAAAACCAAGAAAATCTTGTATCTGTTCTCTTAAATGAAGAAAAAGAGATTGAAGAAGCTTATTCGGAATCAGACATGAGAAAACGTAAAAAGAAAAAACAATACAAGAGCAATACGGAAGCAGAACTCGATTTATTCCTGAAAAGGTATTTACTTTTTCAATTGAGATGGGATGATGCTTTGAATCAAAGAATGATCAATAATATCAAAGTATATTGTCTCCTGCTTAGAATGAGAAATCCAAGAAAAATTACTCTATCCTCTATTCAAAGGAGAGAAATTAATCTTGATATAATGCTGATTCAGAAGAATTTAACTCTTACAGAATTGATGAAAAGGGGGATATT